TGGTTGGACCAAAAAAATGAAGTATCCAGGCTCCGTTTAGAAAAAACCCAATTGGTAATATATTTATGATTATTAATACTTATATCATAATAGTTATATCATAGATCATAAAAGATCTTTTTGATTGAATAAGAGAAGAATTTCAAACTTTTAATCAAGCCAATAAGAAAAATAGGATAAATACGTCGAATATTTGGCAGAAGATATGAAATGAATTGAAAAATAAGTAAGTGGTAGGAAAAAGGCGTAGTATTATATTAGTATGTCCTATATGTGCAAATCAAAATGGGGTCTATTTTTACTCGGAGTAGAGCGGAAACCTAAAAGAATTGAAGAAGCCCATTAGGAACAAGAAAATGACATCGTGATTGGGATTCTATCTCGATGAAACAATACATCAATGAGAAGTTAGTTCGATAAGTTTAATGGATTTTGTTTATTTATAGGGAAGGGGGACAAAAGAAAAGGTATCTTTCTTGAAAAATAGAAGAAAAAAAAGACGCTTCCTTAATAAATTCTAAAATTAGATTAGAAAATAAGGTGTCCCGCTATAAAAAACAAAAGAAAGAGAGCCGGAATCTACACATTGATTCTTTTTTTCGCAATTTTTGTTAAACCGTATGCATCAAAAGGTGCATGTACGGCTCTTATCTTAAGGGATCCTAATTTTATCCTAAACAACCGACTTTATCGAGAAAGAGTACTTTTTTTAGGTCAAGAGGTTGATAGCGAGATCTCGAATCAACTTATTGGTCTGATGGTATATCTCAGCATAGAGAATGATAACAAAGATCTGTATTTGTTTATAAACTCTCCCGGCGGTTGGGTAATACCTGGAGTAGCTATTTATGATACTATGCAATTTGTACAACCCCAGGTGCATACAATATGCATGGGATTAGCCGCCTCAATGGGATCCTTTATCCTGGTCGGAGGAGAAATTACCAAACGTCTAGCATTCCCTCACGCTTGGCGCCAATGAGTTTTTTAAGAAAAAAAGACTATGCCTTCGCCATATGAAATATGAATATTAAGTAATAATAGCATGGCACTTCTCGAATTCGATATGAAATCTTTTTTTTTTTTCAAAACAGAGATTATATATCGAAAGGGTAGTATGAAATTAGTATAAAATAGGTATTCCCGATTTTCTCCGGGACCTTTTCAGCGTCACAAACTTTTTTGTTTTCACCCCGAAGACTTTTAACAATATTTATGTTATTGTTATGAAAGAGTACGAAAAAAAGAAACTTTGGGATTGCTGAATCACAAACGAGATAATATATAAAAAGCAACGGGGCCATCATAGTATTTTTTAACTGTTCTGAAAGCAAGGATGGTAATTGGATCATTTGCCGACCCGGATCTGATAAAATAAACCCTATATCTAATCTATATTATTTTCTTTTTCTTCGCTGGAAGGTCAAAGTGAATTCGATTATGGAGCCGTATGCAATGTGCAGAAGATGCCTGTACGGTTGCTCAATTCTATTCTATCTTGTTTTTATTAATTATCCCCTCTCCTCATCATCCGAGATAGAAGAACCATTTGTTATATCATCAGGGTAATGATACATCAACCTGCGAGTTCTTTTTATGAGGCACAAACGGGAGAATTTATCCTGGAAGCAGAAGAACTACTGAAACTTCGCGAAACCCTCACAAGGGTTTATGTACAAAGAACAGGCAAACCCCTATGGGTTGTATCCGAAGATATGGAAAGGGATGTTTTTATGTCAGCAACAGAAGCCCAAGCTTATGGAATTGTTGATCTTGTAGCGGTTGAATAAAAATAGCAATAATCTTATCCAAATCCGCGACTTGATTGAGATTTATTACTTACTTATTATTACCAGGTTTCGTAATATTCATTCATCTATTAAATATATATATAGATATTAAATAGAGAAGTAATTCATAAGCAGGCCGGGGTGGGGTTAGGATCGATCTAAACCCACCCACTCATTATGTATACGATTCAAGATGCCAACTATTAAACAACTTATTAGAAACACAAGACAGCCAATCAGAAATGTCACGAAATCCCCCGCTCTGCGGGGATGTCCTCAGCGCCGAGGAACATGTACTAGGGTGTATGTGCGACTCGTTCAGATCCTCGCTCGGACAAAATAAAGGAAACCCATTTTCAAGTATCAATGTCAGTACCAGTGAATGGGATAAAATGGAAGGAAGAAAGGGCCGTTCACTATTAAATAAAAAGAAATCAAAAAAAGATATATAATATCCTTCTAGCGTGTTGGAATTTATGGTTTCCATTGGTGCAAATCCAACCATTTCAATTTTGAATTGAAGATGAACAAATCCCCCATTGGTAACAAATGGTTATCCAGTACGCGGGGGAAATCTTATTTTCAAAGCAGAAATCTTATGCCTCGACTTTTGAAAAAACGGACTAAAAGGGTCAGCTACTCAGCTAATCTTCCTAATTCAATATCGTTACTGTATAGGTAGATCTCGTTGTGAAAGACCTATGACTAGATAATTCATGGGTAGAGCCAGAGAATGTGAACTGTACACGTTCCCAATGGCATTGATTAAATCAAGTAAGGGGCTCCGGTGTATAGAGAGGACCTCACCGTTTAAGACGTAACCATAGAAACGATGGAACCCACTATTTCTTTATTCATTTCTATTTAGTAGTTTTTTATCTTTTATGCTTTTTAATACCGAATATCAATACAATCTCTTATTTCGAGGTGAAATGCCGATAAAAAAAAAGATAAATCGTGGTCGGGAAGGTTATAGTAGCCAAAGCCATTGGAATTTTTATTTTATACATTGGAAGAGTCCGCTTTGTTATTAAGAAACTAGGAAAGAGGAAAAGAATAACTGAAAGAAAAGAAATTCATTAGTTATTCATTAAAGTTTCATTTATTCAATGACCAGAATTAGACGGGGATATATAGCTCGGAGACGTAGAACAAAAATTCGTTTATTTGCATCAAGCTTTCGGGGGGCTCGTTCAAGACTTACTCGAACAATTATTCAACAGAAAATAAGAGCTTTGGTTTCGTCTCATCGAGATAGAGATAGACAAAAGAGAGATTTTCGTCGTTTGTGGATCACTCGGATAAATGCAGCAATTCGCGAGAATGGGGTATCCTATACGTATTGTAGATTTATACACAATCTGTACAAGAGGCAGTTGCTTCTTAATCGTAAAATACTTGCACAAATAGCTATATTAAATAGGAATTGTCTTTATATGATTTCTAATGAGATCATAAAATAAGTCGATTGTCAGGAATCCGCCACAATATCTGAAATAGAGTTCGCTGGAGAATGAACTCCGGGAAGGTAGAGTAGAAATTGGTATGATAAAGAGAATATGATACAAAAGAGAATATGATAAAGCCGCTCAAAAAAAAAATCAGTAAAGAGGTCCAATATCCAATAAAAAAAGATTGATTCTTCCCACATTCTTGCTTTTTTTTTCTTATACTACGACAATCTAGGCAAGATTGGATTCTCGAATTTTTCGAACAAAATCTCAATTAATTCAATTGAGGAGTAAGCTTTTTTTTATTTATTTCTGGTTCTAAGACCAATAGTTCTGACAGTCGACTCGCTTCTTTCAAATTGTTTCTCATTATTAAGAAAAGGTAACAAAGATAAAATACGAGCTTGTTTTATAGCAATAGTAATTAATCTTTGTTGTTTTAAAGTCAATCTATTTACCCGTCTAGATAATATTTTTCCTTGTTCACTAATAAATCGACTAATTAAACTCATGTTTCTATAATCAATTCGATCCCCCGATTGGATCGGGGGCAAACGCCTACGAAAAGATCGCTTAGATTTAAGAAAGGGTCGCTTGGATTTATCCATGGTTTGTTTATTCCTTATCCCGAAAATACTATTTGAATCTGATCCAAAAAAATTAGAATGAAAAAAGATTTTGTTTTTTTCTTTTTTCTATTCTATTTAAGTTATTATAGATTTAAGCCATATTATAGTTATAGAAATCTTGTTCCATATAATAATAATAGGGTATGTCCCTTTTCATGTTACTTGTAAAAAAATGACAGACACTAGATTCGATCTATTTCTTTATCTCCCCGTGAATCGTATGTTTGTAACAATAGGGACAGAATTTTTTCAATTCCAACCGACCAGGCGTATTGTGTCGATTCTTTTGAGTAATATATCTGGAAATACCTGTTGATTCCTTATTATTATTAACACCCCCTCGAACACAATCGGTACATTCCAAGATAACCGTTACACGGGCATCTTTACCCTTGGCCATAAGATAAACCCCCCTTTGAGTTTTTGATTTAACCAACTCTTCTTTTTTCCGATCTAAAGGTCAAAAAAAGGAAGGAAAAAAATAAATCGAAGTTGCTCTAACTCGAAATTTTGAAAGATTTCGTTGCAATCACAACAAAATATAGTAAGTAAATCAATCAAATTAAATAAAAAAAAAAGAATATAAATAGAAAAAAAAAACGTAAAATAACGATTTCTAACTCTATTTAATTTAGTTCTATTTACAACAGAATTCTATTCGAAGATAGTAATAGTATTTCATTTCTATATCTTGTATGATATTCTTGTTTTAGACAAATTTACGTTCTCACGATATTTTTGATCAATTGAATTGGATGCGTAAACCGAATTTCGCCGGGGTTGAATCTACTTTTTTATTTCTCTTTCCTCCTTTCTTTATTGTACTTAATCGGATCTAATTCTATTTTAGATACAAGAAAAGAGGGGGAGGGATTAGTCATAGATCTTTTGATTCTATCTCTAATCTTCTTCACCCCTTCCCATGTCAATAACTGGCCATGTTAATAACTAGGAAAAAAAAGGGAATGTCAACGCATCCGGGAAGAAACGATTGATCTCTATCAATAGACCCGCTAAAGCCCCGAACCAGAGAGTACTTAGTACCGGTGCCACGGAAAGATATGTTTTTAGATCTCGCATTGAAAATCCTCCTTCTTTATTGTAATGTATAATGGTAATACATATGTGAT